AAAACTGACTTTGATCATAACACCCATATCTATTTAGTAGAATATGGTATAACATGTGGCTTCTTTCGAGCCTAAGCTCTTATGTATGTGTAAACATGATATATGGGTAAATGAATTCTAACAATTTTCAAATGGATCGCTATCGGGGAGAATTTCGGAAATGGAAAGTCAATATATCTATATGTGGATATCTATAGGAAATCATATGAAAGAGATGTTATTATTTTAGTTTGGATCTAAGCAATTCGATGAATTTTTCTAAAAGGTTCACATCATAGTAGTGCTGGTTGATGAGAGTTACTTCGGAAACAAAAAAAGTAAAATCAAATTTATTTTTGTTATTCTTCCAATTCCAATAAAATGCAACTAGGTCTAGTGAGAGTATGAGTTGGCGATCAGAACGTATATGGATAGAACTTATAGCGGGATCTCGAAAAATAAGTAATTTCGGTTGGGCCCTTATTCTTTTTTTAGGTTCATTAGGGTTTGTATTGGTTGGAACCTCCAGTTATTTTGGTAGGAATTTTATATCTTTATTTCCTTCTCAGCAAATAAATTTTTTTCCGCAGGGGATCGTGATGTCTTTCTATGGGATCGCGGGTCTTTTTATTAGCTCCTACTTGTGGTGCACAATTTCGTGGAATGTAGGTAGTGGTTATGATCGATTCGATATAAAAGAGGGCATAGTGTGTATTTTTCGTTGGGGATTTCCTGGAAAAAACCGTCGCATATTTCTGCGATTCCTTATGAAAGATATTCAGTCCATCAGAATAGAAAATAAAGAGGGTCTTTTTGCTCGTCGGGTCCTTTATATGGAAATCAGAGGCCAGGGGGCCATTCCCTTGACGCGTACTGATGAGAATTTGACTCCACGAGAAATTGAGCAAAAAGCTGCTGAATTGGCCTATTTCTTGCGCGTACCAATTGAAGTATTTTGAAAAAAGGAACTGAAAAATGAATACTTTGCAAGAGGGAAAAAACTCAAGAACCCTCTTTTTTTTTTCTATACCATAACTTAACGGAAGTTTGTTCTGAACGCCTATTCGAGCCAAAGTAAACGTATACGAAGCAACCCTAAAACGAAATTTTTTGTGTCCATAATTTTTTTTATTTTAATATTTGATATTTTTTTTAATAGAACGGGAGTTCTTTCGTCTCGAAATCCAACTAATATTAATTTGAAGTGGGCTCTTTCTTATTCTATTTCTGTATTCTTTCTAGATTCAAGGACTAACCTAACCGCTATACTGCATCACAAATAAAAACCTCGCAATAGATTAATGGGCTCGATGACTTGGGATATAACTTATGCTTGATAGAAATATTAGTATCATATAGAGTCGACGCATGGGGTGAGTTCATTTAAACTTCAAAAATTCACAGACGAAAAATGGCAAAAAAGAAAGTATTCATTTCCCTTCTATATCTTGCATTTATAGTATTTTTGCCTTGGTGGATCTCTCTCTCATTTAAAAAAAGTCTGGAATCTTGGATTACTAATTGGTGGAATATTAGGCAATCCGAAATTTTTTTGAATGATATTCAAGAAAAGAGTATTCTAAAAAAATTCATAGACTTGGAGGAACTCCTTCGTTTGGAGGAAATGATAAAGGAATACCCAGAAACGCATTTACAAAAGCTTCGCGTCGAAATCTACAAAGAAACGACCCAATTGATCAAGATGCACAATGAGGATCGTATCCATACAATTTTACACTTCTCGACAAATATAATCTGTTTCGTTATTCTAAGTGGTTATTCTATTCTAGGTAATGAAGAACTTGTTATTCTTAACTCTTGGATTCAAGAATTCCTATATAACTTAAGCGACACAATAAAAGCTTTTTCTATTCTTTTATTAACTGATTTATGTATAGGATTCCATTCGCCCCACGGTTGGGAATTAATGATTGGCTCTGTCTACAAGGATTTTGGATTTGCTCATAATGATCAAATTATATCCGGTCTTGTTTCTACTTTTCCAGTCATTTTAGATACAATTTTTAAATATTGGATCTTTCGTTATTTAAATCGTGTATCTCCTTCACTTGTAGTGATTTATCATTCAATGAATGACTGAAAAATGATTGAACGACTATAATATTTGTTACTTTGTCCATAAGCAAAACACTCAAAATAGTACTTATTCTTTCTACCCAGCCAAGGGATCTCTCCAATGTTTCAGAAAAATTATTTCAGTAAATAGCAAAATTATAGATAGGGAACTCTACTAGCGACCTACCTAATTTTATTGTAGAAAATTTCGGGATCAATGATTGGACCATGCAAACTAAAAAAACCTTTTCGTCGATAAAGAAAGAGATTACTCGATCCATTTCCCTATCGCTCATGATATATATAATAACTCAGGCACCCATTTCAAATGCCTATCCCATTTTTGCACAGCAGGGTTATGAAAATCCACGAGAAGCAACGGGCCGTATTGTATGTGCCAATTGCCATTTAGCTAATAAACCCGTGGATATCGAGGTTCCACAAG